CCTTCAGAGGGCAATATGAATGTTCTATTATGTTCTATCAACACACTACTAAAAGGGCTATACGATATATCTGGTGTGGAAGTCGGCCAACATTTCTATTGGCAAATAGGAGGTTTTCAAGTCCATGCCCAAGTACTTATTACTTCTTGGGTTGTAATTGCTATCTTATTAGGTTCAGCCATTATAGCTGTTCGTAATCCACAAACGATTCCTACTGACATTCAGAATTTCTTCGAATATGTCCTTGAATTCATTCGAGACGTGAGCAAAACTCAGATTGGAGAAGAATATGGCCCATGGGTTTCCTTTATTGGAACTTTGTTTCTATTTATTTTTGTTTCGAATTGGTCAGGTGCTCTTTTACCTTGGAAAATCGTACAGTTACCTCATGGGGAATTAGCCGCACCTACAAATGATATAAATACTACCGTTGCTTTAGCTTTACTCACGTCATTAGCATATTTCTATGCGGGTCTTACCAAAAAAGGATTAGGTTATTTCGGTAAATACATTCAACCAACTCCAATCCTTTTACCCATTAATATCTTAGAAGATTTCACAAAACCCCTATCACTTAGTTTTCGACTTTTCGGAAATATATTAGCTGATGAATTAGTAGTTGTTGTTCTTGTTTCTTTAGTACCTTTAGTGGTTCCTATACCTGTCATGTTACTTGGATTATTTACAAGCGGTATTCAAGCTCTTATTTTTGCAACTTTAGCTGCGGCTTATATAGGCGAATCTATGGAGGGTCATCATTGACTTGTTTTCGAAATAGGCTTTTTTAGCTTAAGACTTACGCAATATGTGCGCGTATCACGATAATCCGCTTAGGGAACATAACATATTATATATTATATATAATAAATATATAAATAAGATATATATACTCTCTAGAGAGTAATAGTAAAAAAAAGAGAGTAATAGTAAAAAAAGCTTAATATCTTAGAGATATTAGGGAGTTGCAACAAACAGGGAAGTAAAAAAAAGGAAAGAGATCTAAAAGATCTTTTTCCTAAAATTCAAGTTCGGTCCATTTATACCCCCTCCAATGAATATTCTCTTTCTATTGTTTTGTTGATTTAATTCGAATATTCAATATTATTAGCTATTAGTAATCATAATCTGAATAATAATTTTTATGGGATTACTTATAGTATTACTACAACGTGCTATAAAAAAAAGATGTTATTGTTATATAGAATGATGCCCATTCAAGTTGATTTCATCCAATTCAACGATTGACCAAAAGAGAATTTTAATAAATAATAAATTACATTAACTTAGATCAATCAAATACTGATATTTCGATGCAATGATTCGATCTAACGAATTTGTACATGTAGATTGATTGTACCCATGTGGTCGAATAATAAAAGAAAAAATAAAGATTTACAAAAAACAAAAGTTAAATTAAAAAAAAATATATAGATTGGTTAGGGGAGGAGAAGCCGAACTAGATGTATGTAATCTAATTGCTATAAGACAACTCTTGTGAATATTTCGAAGAATAATTCTAGAATCCGATTGAATGGAAGATATGAATAGTTGATTTACGTTATGGAAGAAACACATGTATATGTGATATTAGATATTAATTAGATATATCTTTAGTTCATATATAATTAACAAATATCTAATACTGTGAATTTAGATAAAGTGAATATTGAATGAATAAAGAGATTAAATCAAGGAAAAAAACGAAAAATTCAAAGAGAATGGTTTGGAAAAAAGAAAAAAATGGAAGAACAAAAGTCATATGGATTCACAAAAATTATGTGAATTTAAACTAAAAAAAAAAGAAATAGCGAAGTAGTTCTGATGATTCAATAATATTATTACTTCAATTCAGAGTTCTTAGTTCCTTCGACTGTATAGATCTTAGCGATGGAATAATTAAGTCATAATTTCTTGGTTTATTGTATCATTAACTATTTACTTATTTTGTTATGAGGAATTTATCATGAATCCACTGATTTCTGCCGCTTCCGTTATTGCTGCCGGGTTGGCTGTCGGTCTTGCTTCTATTGGACCTGGGGTTGGTCAAGGTACTGCTGCGGGCCAAGCTGTAGAAGGGATCGCGAGACAGCCCGAGGCGGAGGGAAAAATACGAGGTACTTTATTGCTTAGTCTGGCTTTTATGGAAGCTTTAACAATTTATGGACTAGTTGTAGCCTTAGCGCTTTTATTTGCGAATCCCTTTGTTTAATCCTATAACAAAACAATACGTATTTTTTCTTAGTTTATTTCTTTGGACTTACTGCTCTCGCTTTTTCGAATTATATTAAGATTTCACTCCTACAATTATTTATTTGTTGGGACAATAACCCATGGGAAGGACTGATTGGAGGATGAGGAATTAGCATACCGACTCGCCTTCTTCCTTCCCCTTCTTATTCCAATGGAAAATCTTTTGTGGGAAGTGTTACAACAAACGAGATACTTCGGAATTGACATAAGGCCTGGTACCTAATTCTAAGAAAGATAAGTATCATTTTTT